AAAAAAAGGATAATGGCCCAGCAGAAATTACTTGTTTTTCGAGACCCCGTTATAGGTTCTATCCATATATGTTCTGATCGACAACTCATACTTGATCCGGTTGCATTTTATTGCAATTGAGAGAATACCCCAAATTCATTTGACTTGACTCTTTTTGTTTCCGAAGTCACTCTCATCAACTAGCACTAGGTTGATGTGAACCTTTAGGATTAATTCATCAAATTGGTTAGATCTAAAATAATAACATACCCTTTCTCGTATGATCCCACTATAGATATCGACATACATACTATAGATATCGACATACATATATCTACGCCGACTTTTTTTTTTCGGCCATCCGGCAATCCCGATCTTTTTGAAAATAACTAGAATTCATTTACCCATGTTTCTGCAGGCATAAGATTCCTTTAATCTTCGACAGAAGCCATATGTTATATCATATTCCACTAAATAGATATCTGTGTTATGATACGAGTCTAAGTTTTGAAAAAAAAAATGGATGAGATTTTGTCCTACCGGATCTAAACAATCTTATTTTTTTGAACATGAAGAAATAAAGAAGCCATTGCAATTGCCGGAAATACTAGGCCCACCAAAGGCACAAAAACAGAGGGAAAGTTGAAAGTTGTCATAGAATGGGTACCCCGATTGACTATTTGTACCTGTTATTATTATTTAGAAAGATATCTTATAATAATTATAATTAATTATTGTAATTATGAAATTCTTATTAATATTCTTAATTAAGTTAATATTCTTAATTAAGAATTCCATTTATTAATAAACTTATTAATAAGTATTTAATAAATTGGAATTCGAATTAGTCTAGATCTAAGTATATATCTAAGAGAGTATATACTGGACTTATTCATCTTTCTACATGACAAATATGTATGATAATAACCTTTCTTATTATTCTTTATCTTTTCCTCGTCTTTTGCTCTTGTCTCCCAATTTTCATTTAATAAAGAAAAAGTTTCCTACAAATTATCGAAGGATTCGTCAGAATCCGATCCAACAGGGATTCTTAGTCAAAATGAGATTCTCAAGAGATAGAGAAAGATAGAAAACTCTATATCTATCTTTCTCTATCTGTCAACAAAGAAAATTCCAATTGTCTTATTTTTACTTGGAGTCCAATAAACTAACTACTTGTTTGCTACAAATAAAATAATTGAACTTAATGTTCTGTTATACTCGAGTGATTTTGATTCAAAGTCAAAGGAAAGAAACCGTGGGACCCAAATAACTTATTCAGAATACTTTTTAAATTCTTACGTGGTACGACTAGATCGAATAACCCCTTCTCGAATAAATATTCCGTCTCTTGTGAACCTTCAGGTACTTCTTTATTCAATGTTAGTTCAATTACCCTTTTACCCGCAAATGCAATATAGGCATCGGGTTCGGCAAAAATGACATCCCCCAACATACCAAAACTGGCTGTCACCCCACCGGTAGTAGGAGATGTAAGGATTGATACATAGAATAACTTTTGATTTGTTTGAAAATCATATAAAGAAGAAGATATTTTAGCCATTTGCATCAAGCTCAAACTTCCTTCTTGCATGCGTGCCCCCCCGGAAGCACACACTATAATAAGAGGTAGAGATTGATTAGTGGCATACTCAACCAAACGGGTTATTTTCTCCCCGACTACGGATCCCATACTACCCCCCATAAACCCAAACTCCATAACCCCAATTGCTACGGGAATACCATTTAATTGGCCTAGACCGGTTTGAATAGCCTCAGTTAATCCTGTCTTTTTTTGATAAGAATCAATACGATCTATATAAGGATCCTCCTCCGAATGAAATTCAATGGGATCCAGAGAGGCCATCTTTTCATTCATAGGATCCCAAGTATCCGGATCGATCAAAAGTTTGAGTCTCTCTGAACTATTCATTTTCAAATGAAATCCACATCCTTCACAAATATACAATTTTTCTTTCAAAAATCTCCTATAATTTAATGTATAACACTCATCGCACATAAGCCACAAATGCTTGTATTTGTGAGTGTAATTCTCCCTAGGATTAGGATCACTTCCAGAGTCAGAGTCATCCTCCTGAGGATCACCCCCATAGCTAGGGTCATCCTTCTGAGGATTACTTCCATAGTCAAGGTAAGGCTCTTCAATATATCTATCTATCTTCTGAGGATCTCTTTCCATTTTAAAGCCAGTATCCTCAGGATATCTATCTATTTGAAGGTAATCTCCCCCAGGATTTCTTTTTTTTTGAAGGTAATCCTCCGGATCATTTTCGTAGGCATCCGGATCATTTCCATATCCATAAAAGTGGCCATTCGAATCACTTCCATAGTCAGGGCCCTCCGTATCACTTCCATAGTCAGGGCCATCCGTATCACTTCCATAGTCAGGGCCATCCGTATCACTTCCATAGTCAGAGTCATCCTCCTGAGGATCACCTCCAAAGCAAAGGCCATTGAAATATTTCTCTATATGATAGTCAGCCTCCTCAAAAAATGCTTC